TAGCGACCTTATTTCAGTGGAATTTGACCTAACAAGAACGGAATCACGCACGCTCTGTAGGATTTGAACCTACGACATCGGGTTTTGGAGACCCGCGTTCTACCGAACTGAACTAAGAGCGCTTTCTTATCAGAATTTTTTTGAACCCCAATACACCTTGCATGTATATATATAATATAGCGTTTCTAAACTAAAAATGAAAGAAAGATTATGATTATGTATGTCCAATTTAATTGATCTCAATTTATTCCTCCTTACTGCTCATAGGAGAACTAAAGTAAAAGTATAGGTAGGGATGACAGGATTTGAACCCGTGACATTTTGTACCCAAAACAAACGCGCTACCAAGCTGCGCTACATCCCTTTCAATTGGTCTACAGTTTCATTGTAGAGAATCCCTGTCTTCTTTTCCATAGTGTTATTTCTTCCATTGATATACATAATTTTTATTGTCATTTCTTCGTTTTTTGGGGGGGCTCATGTCATATAACATATTGTATAACATATAATAAAATAATAAAAGACTTATCTATACCCATATGAGACGTTAAAAACAAAAAGAAGGAGGATTTTCAATGCGAGATCTAAAAACATATCTTTCCGTGGCACCAGTACTAAGTACTCTATGGTTCGGATCTTTAGCAGGTTTATTAATAGAGATCAATCGTTTATTCCCCGATGCGTTGACATTCCCCTTTTTTTCATTTTAGTTATTGATACGGGAAGGGGATTAGAGATACAATCAAATCAAATAGCTTTCACTAATTAATTGCTATTTTTTTTTTTGAAAAAGACTAAATCTCAGCGAAAATCCCGGCTTAAATTTATATTATAATAGAGTGAGAACGGGGATGGAAATGTGCTCCTAGGTCAACAGTATCATAAAAAATAGTTAAATAAGATACTGTACTGCAATTAGAAATAGAGTTTGAAATAATTGTATTCCTTATTATTTACTATTTTTTGACTATTACTCTAGTGATTGCAACGAAATCTTTCATAATTCGATTTAGAGTTAGCAACTTCTATTTTTTCTTTGTTCCTTTCTTATTCGCTTCAGATTGAAAAAAATGGAAGAGTTGAGCGAATCAAAAACCAAAGGGGGTTCATGGCCAAGAGTAAAGATGTCCGAGTAACGGTTATTTTGGAATGTACCAGTTGTGTCCGAAACGGGGTTAATAAAGAATCAACGGGCATTTCCAGATATATTTCCCAAAAGAATCGACACAATACGCCGAGTCGATTGGAATTGAAAAAATTCTGTCCCTATTGTTACAAACATACGGTTCATGGGGAGATAAAGAAATAGATCGAATGCAGGTCTGTTTGTCACTCTTCCAAGGAACATAAAAAATGACATATTATATATATAATATATATTTTAATATAACTAAAGTAAATCCTAATTTCTATTTCTTCTATTTCCGTATTTCTTCTATTTCAGTTGGATCTAAAAAAAAAGAATTAGAACTCAGAAATAGGATTTTCAGGGATAAGGAACAAACAAACCATGGATAAATCCAAGCGACCCTTTCTTAAATCCAAACGATCTTCTCGTAGGCGTTTGCCCCCGATCCAATCGGGGGATCGAATTGATTATAGAAATATGAGTTTAATTAGTCGGTTTATTAGTGAACAAGGAAAAATTTTATCTAGACGCGTGAATAGATTGACCTTGAAACAACAACGATTAATTACTATTGCTATAAAACAAGCGCGCATTTTATCTTTGTTACCTTTTCTTAATAACGAGAAACAGTTTGAAAGAACCGAGTCGACCGCTAGAACTACTGGTTTTAGAACCAGAAATAAATAGGCTTACTCTTCAATCAAATCAAAATTCCAATATGCTATGAACTCAAACCCAGATGGATATTTTGTTCGAAAAATAATAAAATCTAAATTTAATTTTCGTGTTGTAATAAAAAAAAAAAGAATCAAAGAATCGGGGAAGAATAAAAGTTTTTTTGTTTGAGCGCGTTAACTCATTTTGACGACTTTAGCATCTTATCAATTGTTTCTTATACTAATTTATACTATATCTTCCCGGAGTTCATTCTCCGGGGAATGTCATTTTAGTTTTTCGGTAAATTCCTTACAATCCTTTTCCTCTATGATCTCATTAGAAATCATATAAAGACAATTCCTATTTAATATAGCTATTTGTGCAAGTATTTTACGATTAAGAAGCAATTTACTCTTGTACAGATCATTTATAAATCGACTATAACTATAGGATACTTTATTTTCACGAATTACTGCATTTATCCGAGTGATCCACAAACGACGAAAATCCCTCTTTTGCCTATCTCTATCCCGATGAGCAGAAACCAAAGCTCTTATTTTCTGTTGAGTAATAGTTCGAGTAAGTCTTGAATGAGCCCCCCCAAAGCTTGATGCAAATAAACGGATTTTTGTTCGACGTTTACGAGCTACATATCCTCGTCTAATTCTGGTCATTGAATAAATGAAACTTTGATGAATAACTAATTGATTTCCGTTCTTTTAGTTATTATTTTCCTCTTTACTGGTCGATTAATAACAAAACAGATTCTTCCAATGTATAAAATAAAAATTCCAATGGCTTTGGCTACTATAACCTCCCCGACCACTATATATATATATATATTTTTTTTTCATTGTAAATATAAAAATCAAATTTAAATAATAGTGGTTCCATCGTTTCTATGGTTACTTCTTAAACGGTGAGGTCCTTTCTATACACCGGAACCCCTTCCTGCATTTAATCAATATTATTGGTAACTTGTACAGTTCACATCCTTTGGCTCTACCCATGAATTATATTATTTAGTAATAGGTCTTTCACAATGAGATCTAACCCATACAGTAACGGTATTTAATTATGAAAGTTAGCTAGGTAGCTGACCCTGTTAGTCCGTTTTTGCAAGAGTGGGAACATTATTTTTCTGCTTATATATTTCCCCCGCTTAATGGATAACCATTTCTTACCAAAGGGGAATTGCTTCTCATCTTAAATTCAGGTGATTGGATTTGCACCAATGGAAACCATAAATTGAATACACAGGGAGATAATGGATCTTTTTGATTTGTAGATAGTGGGTGGAATTCTTCCATTGTATCCTATCCTATTCATATTCTATTTCTATCCTATTCACTGGTCTTGATTGATCACTGATACTGGAAACATACAGTTTGTCTTTTTTTTGTGTCCCAGTCCTAGCTCATGATCTAAACGTGTCGCACATACACCCTAGTACATGTTCCTCGGCGCTGAGGACATCCCCGAAGAGCGGGGGATTTCGTGACATTTCTTATTGGCTGTCGTGTGTTTCTAATAAGTTGCTTAATGGTTGGCATGCTGTATCGTATACATAATAGGCTGGTTGAGATCGATCCTAACCGGATGATTATGAATCGCTTTTTTTTTTAATCTATTTAATAGAATATTAAAATATTAAACCCGGATAAGAATATAAAGAAAATCGCAACACAACAATAGTAGGGATTTCAGCGAAATCCTTCATTCAACCGCTACAAGATCAACAATTCCATGAGCTTGGGCTTCTGTTGCTGACATAAAAACATCTCTTTCCAGATCTTCGGATACAACCCATAAGGGTTTGCCCGTTCTTTGTACATAAACCCTTGTGATGGTTTCGCGCAGTTTCAGTAGTTCTTCCGCTTCCAAGATAAATTCTCCCGTTTGTGCCTCAGAAAAAGAGGCTGCGGGTTGGTGAATCATTACCCTGATGATAAATAAATGGTTTCTCTATCTTGCAGGATGATGAGGTGCAAAAAAAAAAAAGAATTGAAGAACCGTACGGGCATTTTTTGTGCAGTGCATACGGCTCTCTAATGGAATTTACTTTCACCTTACAGCCGAAAATCGAGGATCTATCAGACGCAGATCGGTAAATGATCCAATTACCACCCTTCCTTTCGGGGGAGTTAAAAAATACTATGATGGTTCCGTTGCTTTATATATTTATTTCGTCTGTGATTCAGCAATCCCAAAGTTTTTTTGAGCTAAGGCAAAAAATGAATCTGTTCTATAAAAAATAAATATTGTTAAAACCCTTCCGGTGTGAAAACAAAAAAAAGTTTGTGACGCTTAAATGGACTACCCTAAGATAAAATCGGAATATCTTATTATCTCATACTACTCTTTCGATACATAATTTAATGTCAAAAAAAAAGAGAGTTTTATCATATCAAATTTGAAGTGCCATGCTATTATTACTTAATATTCCTGCTAAGGCATAGTATTTTTTTCTTTCAAATAAAAAACTCAATGGCGCCAAGCGTGAGGGAATGCTAGACGTTTGGTAATTTCTCCTCCGACCAGGATAAAGGATCCCATTGAAGCGGCCAATCCCATGCATATTGTATGTACATCTGGTCTTACAAATTGCATAGTATCGTAAATAGCTACTCCGGGTATTACCCATCCTCCGGGAGAATTTATAAACAAATAGAGATCTTTGGTATCATCCTCTATACTGAGATATACCATAAGACCAATAAGTTGATTTGAGATCTCACTATCAACCTCTTGGCCTAAAAAAAGCAATCTTTCTCGATAAAGTCGGTTGATTAGGATAAAAAACTATCCCTTAGGAACCGTACATGCACCTTTTGAGGCATACGGTTCAAAAAATCGCGGAAAAAAGATCAATGTATAAGATTCCAGCCCCTTTATTTTGGCTTAGAGTAGGTTCTATCTAACTTTTAACAAAGGAACCCTTTTTTTATGAAAAAAAAAGAGAAGTTTTTGCTCGTTTTCCTATAACCTATAATACGAAATTCACTACACTTATCAAACACACTTCTCATTGATATATTGTTTCATCGAGATCCAATCCAAATTACGATGTAATTTTCTTGTTCCTGAAGGGGTCCCTTCCATTTTTTTAGGTTTATGCTCTACTCCAGGTAAAGATTTCCCCGATTTCTATTTGCACATATAGGATAAATGCTCCCAATACCACTTCTTTTTTGAATTCATTTGATGCCTTTCTTCCGTCAAATATTTGAGGTATTCAGCATATTATTCTATTCGATTAATTAACACTTTGAGATCACCCCTCTTTCTAATTTAATAATAAACGAATTTAATATTTAATAATCAAATCGTTTATGATACAAGTAGTACGCCGATCTATTACTAATTGGGTTTTTTCTAAACGGAGCCTGGATACTTCATTTTCTTGGTCCAACCAAGCCAACCATAAATAAGTTTTATTGAGATGGTAATATTAATCTGGATCCCCCCAAAACGGATCTAATTGCACCTCACGCGCCAATTTTAAAATAAATTTAAAATAAATTGATTGGGTGAAACAAGGGATATCTCAATCGAGGGAGAGAACGGGGAAATCCCATATGACCCAATATATCTGACAAGCCGCACTATACGTCAACCCAAGATGCATCTTCCTCTCCAGGACTTCGAAAAGGTACTTTTGGAACACCAATAGGCATTAACAAAAAATGAAGTACTATATTTCACTTTGATGTGGAAACGTAATAATGGGTTTAATTGTCTTCATAAAAATTGGCCGTTATTAATTTTAGCCATGGTCAGAAAGGAAGACAGAATTAATAAAGTAACTAAAATTATTCCAAATAGGTCTTTCGAATGATGACTAAGTATGGATGGATTCACTCATAGAAAATGGGCTCAACCCACCATTGCGTATTGGGGCTTATCGGGTATAGAATAGATCTGCTTCTCTTTGTTCCTACGAACAGAATTGTTTGATTATTGCCAGCAGAAGAAAACAAATATTATCTCCTGCTCGGAGAGAATCCACTGAAGGGGGGAGGTCCATAGTATCGTTTTAAAAATGCAATAAAGTTACATAGTCTTTATCTTTCTTTGCTAAAAGGGGTATTTCCATGGGTTTGCCTTGGTATCGTGTTCATACCGTTGTATTGAATGATCCCGGTCGGTTGATTGCTGTCCATATAATGCATACAGCTCTGGTTGCTGGTTGGGCCGGTTCAATGGCTCTATATGAATTAGCCGTTTTTGATCCTTCTGATCCCGTTCTTGATCCAATGTGGAGACAAGGTATGTTCGTTATACCCTTCATGACTCGTTTAGGAATAACTAATTCGTGGGGTGGTTGGAGTATCACAGGGGGGGCTGTAACGAATTCAGGCATTTGGAGTTACGAAGGTGTGGCCGGAGCGCATATTGTGTTTTCTGGCTTGTGCTTCTTAGCAGCTATTTGGCATTGGGTGTATTGGGATCTAGCAATATTTACTGATGAACGTACAGGAAAACCGTCTTTGGATTTGCCCAAGATTTTTGGAATTCATTTATTTCTTTCAGGGGTGGCTTGTTTTGGTTTTGGCGTATTTCATGTAACAGGTTTGTATGGCCCTGGAATATGGGTGTCCGATCCTTATGGACTAACTGGCAAAGTACAATCTGTAAATCCAGCGTGGGGTGTGGAAGGTTTTGATCCGTTTGTTTCGGGCGGAATAGCCTCTCATCATATTGCAGCGGGTACATTGGGCATATTAGCGGGCCTATTTCATCTTAGTGTTCGTCCGCCTCAACGTCTATACAAAGGATTACGTATGGGCAATATTGAAACCGTCCTTTCCAGTAGTATCGCTGCTGTCTTTTTTGCTGCTTTTGTAGTTGCTGGAACTATGTGGTATGGTTCAGCAACTACCCCCATCGAATTATTTGGTCCCACTCGTTATCAATGGGATCAGGGATACTTCCAGCAAGAAATATATAGAAGAGTTAGTGCTGGACTCGCTGAAAATCAAAGTTTCTCAGAAGCTTGGTCTAAAATTCCGGAAAAACTTGCTTTTTATGATTACATTGGGAATAATCCGGCAAAGGGGGGATTATTCAGAGCGGGCTCAATGGACAACGGGGATGGAATAGCTGTTGGATGGTTAGGACACCCCATCTTTAGAGATAAAGAAGGGCGTGAACTTTTTGTACGTCGTATGCCTACCTTTTTCGAAACATTTCCAGTTGTTTTGGTAGATGGAGACGGAATTGTTAGAGCTGATGTTCCTTTTAGAAGGGCAGAATCAAAGTATAGTGTTGAACAAGTAGGTGTAACTGTTGAGTTCTACGGCGGCGAACTTAACGGAGTTAGTTATAGTGATCCTGCTACTGTTAAAAAATATGCTAGACGCGCTCAATTGGGTGAAATTTTTGAATTAGATCGTGCTACTTTGAAATCTGATGGTGTGTTTCGTAGCAGTCCGAGGGGTTGGTTTACTTTTGGACATGCTTCGTTTGCTTTGCTCTTTTTCTTCGGACACATTTGGCATGGTGCTCGAACCTTATTCAGAGATGTTTTTGCTGGTATTGACCCAGATTTGGATGCTCAAGTAGAATTTGGCGCATTCCAAAAACTTGGAGATCCAACTACAAAAAGACAAGTAGTCTGATATAATATAACATTGTTATCGCATCTTTTGAATCGACTTTTTTTTCTTTGACTTTTGCTCTTTCTTTAGGTAGGAGATGATCCAAAATAAACA